TTCTGGTTTGAAAAACCCCCTGTGAGTCTTCTTTTCGACTATAAACGATGGAATCGCCCATTGCGATATATAAAAAATTATCGATTCGAACATGCTGTAAGAAATGAAATGTCACAATATTTTTTTTATACATGTCAAAGTGATGGAAAACGAAGAATTTCTTTTACATATCCATCCAGTTTATCAGCTTTTTTTGAAATGCTACGACAAAAAATGTATTTTTATTTTTTTACAACAAAAAAATTTGTCTGTGATGAACTGGATAAATTCTTCTATGATGAACTGCATAATTATTATTGTTGGATTTATACCAATGAAAAAAAATGGAGGAGCCTAAGGAACGAGTTTAGAGATAGAATTGAAGCCCTAGACAGAGGATCTCCTTATCTGGATGTACTCGAAAAAAAGACTCGATTATGCAATAATAAAACTAAAGAAGAATACTTGCCTAAAATATATGATCCTCTCTTAAACGGATCCTATCGTGGAATAATTAACAAATTTTATTTACCTTCAATCCTAAATGAAACTGCAGTCAAAAATTCGATAGAGACAAATTTTATAAATAAACTCAATAAAGTTCATAGTATCCTTCTTTTTAAGGGTAAGGAACTTAATGTTCATAATTTTGAAGAATTGTACCAGAAATTGGAAGGGAAAATAGCTACATTGGAAGAGAAATTGGTCCAGAAATTGGACCAGAAATTGGAAGAGAAATTGGGACAGAAAATATATACATTGGATAAAAAATCATTAGCAAGAGAATTTAGTCTTTTAATCGATGAATTTGCTGAAGAATCAACATCAAATTTGAAAGGAATTTATTTATTTCCGGAACAAAGACGAATTGATTCAGACGATCCAGAAAAAGTTTTGAAATTTTTAATCGAAAGAGTCATAATTGATCCCATCATTCAAACAATATGCGATGCAGCCATAATTCCTCCCATGGAAAAAACAACTCGAAAAAAATCGATTGGAATAAATAAAAAAGTCCCCCGATGGTCATACAAATTATTCAGCGAGGTAGAACAACTCGGAAAAACTGCAACAACGGAAGAGGGGGAAGAGTGGATAGTAGATCATCAAATTCGCTCGAGGAAAGCGAAACGTATAGTTCTTTTTACGCAGGGTCCAGAGAATGCCGACCCTAGTATCAAAGCTATGACGAAGCCTGATGAAATAGAAGAAGTGGATATGATAGATTATCCCTATGAAGCGGATTTTCGGCGAGACATAATCACAGGTTCTATGCGTGTTCAAAGACGTAAAACCCTTACGGGGAAAATGTTTTTCTTATATCCGTATTCCCCACTTTTTTTCGACAGAGTAGGGTTTTATTGGGATGTTCTTTTCGAACCATTCATATTATCAGTAATTGAGATTTCCGACCTAATACAAGACATTTTTAGAAAGGGTATAAAAGGAAGCGTAGCAAAAAGAACAAAGAGGTTGAAAAAAAAAAAAAAAATGTACATGGAGGAAAACAAAAGCTACGAAGAAATTCAAAAAGAAGTCAATGAAATGGAAAAGGGGCGGGACGGGCAGACGGAAATGCAACGAATAGAAAGGACACGAGAAAAAATATCAGACCTCTATGATATCCTTATTTATGCTCATGGAATAAGAGCTTTTATTTTACTAATTCAGTCGAGGCTTAGACAATCTATTGTATTACCTTCATTGATACTAGCTAAAAATATTGTCCGTTTCTTATTACGCCAAGAGTCCGAGTGGGAGCAGGATATAAGGGAGATGAATAGAGAAGTGTATGTTATATGCACCTATAATGGTATGCCAGTACTAGAACCAGGAAGAAACGGAATTTTTCCTCCAAACTGGGCTACAGAGGGTATACAAATAATGATACGATTTCCTTTCCGTCTGAAACCTTGGCACCGATCTAAGATACGACCTTCTCGTAGGGATCCAAATCCAAAGCAGGAAAGTCCTGCTGCTTTTTTAACGATTTGGGGACTGGAAACTGACCGTCCTTTTGGTTCTCCTCTCGTAGGACTTGGTATTTTGTTTTGTTATTATTTTGGACCCCCTTTGAAAAAACTCCAAAAAACAATTATAAAATGGAGTTTTCGAGTTCTAAAAAGTTTCAAAGAAAGAACAAAATTATTGTTTCTAAAGGTCCAAAAAGAACCAAAAAAATTGAGAGAGGATTCGAGTGAAATAAAAAAAGATTCTATAATCAATAATCAGATTATTCATGAATCATCCATTCAAACCCGATCTATGGATTGGACAAATTATTCACTGACAGAAAGAAAAATGAAAGATCTGACTGATAGAACAAGCACAATCAGAAATCAAATAGAAAGAATTACAAAAGACAAGAAAAATGGATTTCGAACTCTAAAGATAAATATTAGTCCTAACAAAACAAGTTATGGTGCTCAAAAATTAGCATCACTAAAAAATATTTTTAAGATATTAAAAAGAAGAAATGATCGATTAATCCGTAAATCACATTATTTTAGAAAATGGATCGTGGAAAGGATATACACGGATATCCTTCTAGAGAGCTTTCCATATATCATTAATCGTCTTACTAATAGTCTTTATAGGCCCATGATCATTATAAAACTTTTTCGTAAATTAAAAAAAAAAGATTTTTTTGATACAAAAGAGAAAAAGATAATTGAGCGTATTTCAACTATACAAAAAAAACTTTCACCTTCTCGTATTCGTCATAAGATTCAGACGAAGTCGGAGGTTTCTTTAAAATTATCCCTCGTGTCACAGGCTTATGTATTTTACAAATTATCACAAACCCAGGTTATTAACTTGTATAAGTTAAGATCTGTCTTTCAATATGACGGAGCATCTTTATTTCTTAAGAATGAAATAAAAGATTATTTTCGAAGACAAGGAATAATTTCTTCCGAATTAAAGCATAAGAAACTTCAGAATTCTGGAATGAATCAATGGAAAAATTGGTTAAAGAGTCATTATCCATACGATTTATCTGAGCTAAAATGGTCTAAATTAGTACCGCAAAAATGGCGAAATAGAGTCAATCAACATTGTAGGGTTGAAAATAAAAATTTAATCAAACGGGATTCATCTGAAAGAGAGGAAAAGGTTTCGTTATTGCTAAATAAAAATGATCATTTTCAAAAAATGTATAGATATGATCTTTTAGCATATCAATCGATTTATTATGAAGATAAGAAGGACTCATATAATTACAACATACATAAACCGAAATTTGTTGATATGGGGGGGAGTATCCCTATTACTAATTTTATAAGAAAAGATTTTTTTATGTATATAAAAAATCCAGATAGAAAATTTTTTGATACGAAAGGTCTTTTTTATCTCAAAATTAATAAAGATAAAGAAATCAACCCATCCAATCAAAAGGGTTTCTTTTCTTTTTTTGATTGGATGGGAATGAATGAAGAAAGACTAAATCGTCCTGTATCGAAGCCGATACCTTGGTTATTCCCACAATTTGAGTTATTTTTTAATGTATATAAAATGAAACCCGGGTTTATACCAATTCATTCACTTATTTTTAATTTTAATGAAGATGTTAGTCAAAATAAAAATATCACTAAAAATAAAAAAGGGGATCTTATACTATCAAATGAAAAAGAAAACCAATATTTTGAATTAGAGAATCAAGAAGAAAAAAAAATCATAGGTCAAAGAGATCTCGCATCAGATGCCCAAAACCGAGGGAACCCTGAATCTGTTTTCTCAAACCAACAAAAATATATGGAAGAACTTTATACGAAATCAGATATGAAAATGGGTAGAACGAAAAATCAACCCAAAAGCATTTGGACTTGGGAAATAGACTTAGATGCGTTCATGAAAGGATCTTTTGCTTTGCAATTGAAATGGCTGCTGAGCCCTTTGACTATGGAATTATTCGATTATGCGCTGTCCGTACTTGAATGGGAAAAGGAAAGCAGAATGACAACAAAGTTTGGTTTCGGCTTTATTAAGAAGGAGGAGTTAACTCTGGATCCAATGCTAATCCGGGATTTTAATCTTTCAAAAATCCTAAAAGAGGGAATATTTATTATCGAACCAGTTCGTATACCTGTAAAACATAATGTAGAATTTATTATGTATCAAACCATAAGGATTTCTTTGGTTCATGAGATTAAACAAAAAAAGAATAAAAAAAGATACAGAGAAAATATGGATAAGAATCATTTTGAGGAATCGATTGCAAGACATCAAATGATGACGAAAAATAGAAACAAAAATCATTATGATTTGCTTGTTCCTGAAAATCTTTTCTCGTCTAGACGGCGTAGAGAATTGAGAATTCTAAGTTGTTTCAATTCAAGGAATAGTAATTGTGTGGATAAAAATGCAGTATTTTGCAATGGGAACAAGGTAAAAACCTGTGGTCAATTTGTGGATGAAAGCAAAGATCTTGATAGAGATAAAATGAAATTAATTAAATTAAAATTCTTTCTTTGGCCCAATTATCGATTAGAAGATTTAGCTTGTATGAATCGCTATTGGTTTGATACTAATAATGGTAGTCGTTTCAGTATGTTAAGGATACATATGTATCCACGATTGCAAATTGATTGATGATACAATTGTCTTCCCCTACGATATATATCGGGTGGATAAATAGCTGCGCACATGCCTTGTCTTACATCCTTTTTTGATACATGAATACTAATTCAATGACGTATCAATTAGATCATAAAATGAATCAATAAGTAAATTCGGATTGATTCTTGTGTATACCAGATCAAAATACCTCGCATTATTATTACTGATCAGTAAAATTCATATTCGTAAAATAAAAATAGTAAATTAATAAAAAAATTGACGCATAGAATAAATAAAAAAAAAGATAGGAGGAAATGCGCCCCCCGCCTACATACTTGAGACCTTCTCCTAAAAAAAAACTGGCAACACCCAATCCGTTTGGAGTTCCATCAATTACTCGTCTGTCAAAAAAATTAACTAGTTCGGACAATCCTCTTACACTTCGAATTATGTATATTGTATAAAAAGCATCTATGTAACCACGATGATGGGCCCAATCATATATTACATTTTGAATTTTGTCAAAAAAAAAACTATTTGGATACCTTTTGGCAACAAAATTAATTACGACAAAATTTTGTAAGGACGAATAAATGGGTTTATATAAAAAAGACGCAATAACTATTCCAGAATAAGCTATACTAACCGAAAGGGTTGCATTTATCACAAATTCAGACCAATCAAAAAATTTTTGATTATTAAATTTTTGCTGTAAAAGGTTTACAGGTGGGGTTAACCACTTGGACAAGATATCCAAATCTATGCCTTCTTGATTGAAAGGAATTCCTAGGAATCCAATGAACAAAGTAAATAAAATCAATACAAGTATAGGGAATAACATAGTATTACCCGATTCGTGAGGATATAGCGCAATTTTTTTATTGTCCCAATTATTAATAATAAGAAAGGATTGCATGGTTTTTTTTCTATTTTCGTGTGGATTCTTAGAAAAACTTTCGTTATTTTTTATTGGTAACAAAGGTAATAAAGGAAAATTTTTTTTAATAGGTTTCATTCCATCTTGACCCCATAAAGATATTGAATAGAAAGAACTACTTTTTTTTCCATTGTAATTTTGAAAATTAACGTTTAAATGACCCTCAAACGTAAGTAAATAGATGCGAAACATATAAAATGCAGTTAATCCTGCTGTAGCCCAGGCTATTATTGCGAAAGTTGGTGAATACAACCAAGTATCATTAAGAATTTCATCTTTGGACCAAAAACAAGCAAGAGGTGGAATACCAGAAAGAGAAAGTGTACCTAATAAAAAAGAAGTTTTTGTAATTGGCACGTGTTTTTTTAAACCCCCCATAAAAACCATATTTTGGCTTTTGTCTGGAGAATACCCAACAATAGCTTCCATAGAATGAATAATAGAGCCAGATCCTAAAAACAACAATGCTTTTGAGTAAGCATGAGTAATCAAATGAAATAAAGCAGCTCGATAAGACCCCATACCTAGAGCTAACATCATATACCCCAGTTGAGACATTGTAGAATAAGCTAAACTTCTCTTAATGTCTTTTTGGGCAAGAGCTAAAGTAGCTCCTAAAATTACTGTTATTATACCTATAAAAGCGATTAGATGTAGTATGGAGGGGATTACTATCAAAAGAGGAAAAAGTCGAGCGACAAGAAAAATCCCCGCAGCTACCATAGTAGCAGCATGGATAAGAGCCGAAATAGGAGTAGGACCTTCCATAGCATCAGGTAACCATACATGAAGGGGGAATTGGGCGGATTTGGCAACTGCACCGGCAAATAATAAGAAAGTACATACAGTTCCAACTAAAAAATGAACTTCATTGTTATAAATCGAGGTATTGAATATTTCGAACAAATCTCGAAATTCGAAACTGCCTGTTAGCCAATAAAGACCTAAAATTCCTAATAATAAACCAAAATCCCCTACACGGTTAGTCACAAACGCTTTTTGACAAGCATTTGCTGCAACCGGTCGTGTAAACCAAAAACCTATTAATAGATACGAACACATTCCAACTAATTCCCAAAAAAAATAAATTTGTATTAAATTCGAACTAGTAACTAAGCCAAGCATAGAAGTATTGAAAAAACTCAAATAAGCAAAGAATCTCAAATATCCTTGATCATGAGACATATAATTGTCACTATAAATAAGAACTAGAATCCCAACAGTAGTGATTAACAGTGACATAATAGAAGTAAGTGGATCAACCAGGTAACCGAATTCTAAAGAAAAATCATTATTGATGGTCCAAGACCATACAGATTGATAGATAGAACTGCTATTTATTTGCTGAATAGACAATTTCATTGAAAAAAGCATAACTATACTTAACAACAAAATACTAGGAAAAGCCCACATACGCCGAAGATTTTTTGTTGTTTTCGGAAAAACAAGAAGTCCCGCTCCGATTAACAAAGGAACTGTAAGTGGAATAAAAGGTATGATCCATGCATATTGGTATATATGTTCCATAAAAAATAAAATTTGATTTTTGATTCACCGGCTCTTACCTCTTTCGAAAGAGATCAATAAAAAAATTACAATATGGGATAATAGAATTTTTTTCTATTCAAAATCGAAATTATTAGAATAAGCATTTTCTTACTATTCAACTTAAGAAGTTCTCATTGGTCAAATGACCAAATAGTTATTAATGAAAGTAAATACTTAGTTATTAATTAAATAAACTATTGAAAATTAATTCAACTATTGAAACCTATCAATATAGATAATATCAAAAATTTATACTTTTCATTATTATTTTTATAAATACATAGATAGGAAAATGATAACAAATTAGACCAAACAAAAAAGTGCGTAAGTCTGATACTAGTATGAATCACAAGATCTACTAAAATTCATAACCTAATTTAAATAGGAACTATTTAAATTAGGTTATTCGGAATCAGTTATTAGTTCTCTGTAAAACTCTTTGATTGATTGTCTTCTAGTCCAATAAAGCATATTTTTATTTTTCTATGCTAGCCAAGACTTTACTTTTGACTTTACATAACATAAAATTAAAAAAATTTATAAAAGCATATCAAATTTTGTTTATCTTAAACTAAATAACCAGTCTCATTTCAATAAAAAAAATAATAAAAGAAAAAAATGCCATGTATTTGTTAAAAAGAGTCAGGTTTTCCATTCGTTAAGTAGGTAAGAGCAGCTTACTTAACTCTTCGGATTTTTTTATTTAAAACCTTAGATGTGTTTATTCTATGACATGTAAATAAAATATGAAATACAATAAAAGAAAAGTCACATAAAAAATAGAAATATAAAGTTTGCTTCTTGATTTTCTTTTTTATGGTACATCGTATTCTATAAATATAAATTTGAATAAGAAAAACGGGAGTCTCTTATAATCTGATATGTAATTTGCAGATATTTCTAGTTTTTTTTAGATATTTTCTAAAAAAAACTTATAATTAGAATAAGAATATAAAAAGGGTCTATAGCTTAAAGAAAAAAAAGGACAGAAAGATCCCTTTGCTTTGAATAATAGATGTCTTTCACATCCAACTATAATAACGAATAACCTATTCATTTTTGAATGGCAGTTCCAAAAAAGCGTACTTCAATTTCCAAAAAGCGTATTCGTAAAAATATTTGGAAAAGAAAAGGACATTCGGCCGCATTAAAAGCTTTTTCATTAGCGAAATCTCTTTCTACCGGGAATTCAAAAAGTTTTTTTATACGAAAAATAAGTAATCAAATGTTAGAATAATCTGAATCTATCTGACTAAAAAAAACTTCTACAAAATTTCCTTTAGCATTTATATTCATAAAACATAAAAAAATCAATCATTTAGATTTTAAATATATAATTAATTTTTAAATATAGAATTAATGCTTTGTATTCATTAATGCTTTTTTTTGAAAACTATAAAATTTCACTACCCTTCTTTTTTTTTTAGTATATTTTATCATTTCTGGGATGGGGAGTCTTACTTTCCCCATCAACCGGCTGGTTCCAATAGAAAATTAAGGTGAGTTTTATATCTATTATGGAAGACAAACAAAAATTTTTAATGTTTTATAGTTTATAAAAATATCGCCATTGAATTTACTCTTTCAATCTCGACGATTAAAGATAAATAGGCTATTATGATTTAAAACAAGCCGCTATGGTGAAATCGGTAGACACGCTGCTCTTAGGAAGCAGTGCTAGAGCATCTCGGTTCGAGTCCGAGTAGCGGCACAACTTTTAAAACATTCTAAAAAGGAATCTAATAGTCCTAGACTGAATAATAATCACAACGAGATTAATTCTAATTTTTTATTTCATGATTTGTAATTGAGGGATCTCTTTTCTTTATATATATATTATTATGATACTTTTCACTTTAGAGCACCTTTTCAATCATATTTCCTTTTCGATCGTTTCAATTGTAATTACAATTCATTTAATCACTTTAGTAGGCAACGAAATAGTAGAACTAGATGATTCATTAGAAAAGGGTATGATACTTACTTTTTCCTGTATAACAGGATTATTAGTTATTCGTTGGATTTATTCGAGGCATTTCCCGTTAAGTGATTTATATGAATCATTAATCTTCCTTTCGTGGAGTTTTTATATTATTCATATGATTCCTTATTTTAAAAAACTTAAAAAATTTGTAAGTGCAATAACAGCGCCCGGTGCTATTTTTACCCAAAGCTTTGCTACTTCAGGCTTTTTAGTTCAAATGAAGCAATCCACAATATTAGTACCCGCTCTCCAATCCCAGTGGTTAATGATGCATGTAAGTATGATGATATTGGCCTATGCAGCCCTTTTATGTGGATCGTTATTATCAGTAGCCCTTCTAGTCATTACATTTCAAAACAATATAAGTCTTTTTGGTAAAAAAAAACTTTTATTAAATGAGTCTTTGTTCTTTGGGAAGATCCAATACATGAATGAAGAAAACACAATTTTCCAAAGCATTTATCTCTTTTCTCTTAGAAACTATTATAGGTCCCAGTTAATTGAACAGTTTGATCGTTGGAGTTTCCGTGTTATTAGCCTAGGATTTCTCTTTTTAACCATAGGTATTCTTTCAGGAGCCGTATGGGCTAATGAAGCATGGGGATCGTATTGGAATTGGGATCCAAAGGAAACGTGGGCATTTATTACTTGGACCATATTCGCTATTTTTTTACATATTAAAACAAATAGAAATTTTAAAAGTGAAAATTCTGCAATTGTGGCTTCTATAGGATTTCTTATAATTTGGATATGCTATTTTGGGGTCAATTTATTAGGAATAGGATTACACAGTTATGGTTCATTTCTATTAAAAAGCACCTAAATTGCATAAAGGACCTAACCTGACGAATACAACTATAAGAACAGGGGATATCCCATATCCATATAAAAATAAGCAAGTCTCGTCGAGAACCATTTCAATCACTATACTACTTGATTGAAATGGTTCTCGCAAACGTCAAATTATCCGATTGAAATTCTAATTCGTTTTTTTGCGTTACGTAAAAAAGATAGTTTCAAATGGAAACTATCTATAAAAAAAATTAGATAGAATAGCTTCTACCTTCTCAACTGATAGTGAGAGAACTAAATCCGGGTAAATGCCAATACCTATTACTGGTAGAAAGATAGCGAGTGAAACAAATAACTCTCGCGGACCCGAATCAAAAAACGAAGAGTTTGCACTATTTAATAACTTGTATCCATAGAACATTTGGCGTAACATAGATAATAAATAAATAGGAGTTAATATAATTCCAATTGCCATGCCAAAAGTAATTAGGACTTTTGACATTAAAAAAATTTTTTGACTGGTAATTATTCCAAAAAAGACTATTAATTCGGCAAAAAAACCACTCATACCTGGTAACGCAAGAGAAGCCATCGAAAAAGTACTGAAAAGTGTGAATATTTTTGGCATTGAAATGGCTATTCCGCCAATTTCGTCGAGATAAACAAGACGTATTCTATCATAACTCGTTCCTGCTAGGAAAAAAAGAGCAGCACCGATAAATCCATGAGAGATTATTTGTAAAATGGCCCCGTTGAATCCTGTATCAGTTATAGACCCAATTCCTATAATTATGAAACCCATATGAGAAACAGAGGAATATGCTATTCTTTTTTTTAAATTACGTTGCCCCGAAGATGCTGAAGCTGCATAGATTATTTGTATTGTGCCTGCTATCATCAACCAAGGAGAAAATATAGAATGAGCGTGAGGTAATAATTCCATATTGATCCGAACCAATCCATACGCTCCCATTTTTAATAGGATTCCTGCTAAAAGCATACAAGTACTATAATGTGCTTCTCCATGGGTATCCGGTAACCATGTATGTAGAGGTATAATCGGCGATTTGACAGCAAAAGCAATAAGAAATCCAATATAGAATATTATTTCTAATCCTACAGGATATGATTGATTAGCTAACATTTCCAAATTTAATGTTGGTTCATTAGAACCATATAACCCGATACCCAAAACTCCCATTAACATAAAAACGGAACCCCCTGCAGTGTACAAAATAAACTTTGTAGCTGAATATAGGCGTTTTTTTCCTCCCCATACGGATAAAAGTAAATAAACGGGAATTAATTCTAACTCCCACATTAGAAAAAAAAGTAAAAGGTCGCGAGAAGAAAATAATCCTATTTGACCACTATACATTGCTAACATCAAGAAATGGAATAATCGGGAATCCCGAGTAATTGGCCAAGCCGCTAAAGTAGCTAAAGTCGTGATGAATCCGGTCAGTAAAACGGGTCCTATAGAAAGCCCGTCTATTCCCAACCTCCAGTGGAAATCAAAAAAGCGAATCCAGTTATAATCTTCAGCCAATTGTATTAATGGATCGTCCGGTTGGAAATGATAACAGAACACATAGATTGTTAGGAGGAATTCTAATATACATATACACATGGTATACCACCTAATTACCTTATTACCCCTATGGGGTAGAAAAAAAATTAATGAACCCGTAAATATAGGCAAAACTACAATTAAGGTTAACCAAGGAAAATAATTCGTGGTAAAGACAAAATACACTTGGACTAAAAAACCCGTACTCGAATAAGAACAAAATAAGATATATATATTTCATTTCGAGCGCGGGTTTTTGTCGGTAAAAAAAAATAAAAAGGATTCAAGTGGAGTTTTCTGGAACGTATCAATAAGCTAGACCCATACTGCGAGTTGTTTCATGCCATAAATAAACTCGAACACTCAAAAAATCGGTTGGACAGGCGGATTCGCATCTCTTACAACCAACACAGTCCTCTGTTCTTGGGGCGGAAGCTATTTGTTTAGCTTTACACCCGTCCCAAGGTATCATTTCTAATACATCTGTGGGGCAGGCTCGGACACATTGCGTACATCCTATACATGTATCATAAATCTTTACTGAATGTGACATTGGATCTATACCTTTTTGTTTTTGAATCTCATAAATTTCTATCTAGTATAACCCTGTATTGTATGTACATTAATTACATATGAAAAGACCAGACGAATCAATGATTCACCAGAATTTTTTGAATCAACTTATTTCTGGGTCGGTTTATAAAAGAGGTCAAAAATACTTGGATTTCTTACATTTTTGAAGATTCTACATACCCAGTAATCTAATTTGAATTGATAGCTACTCTTAAAATTTTTTTAATAAATAATTTAAATAATTAATAATATACTACTTATTCAACAAATTTGATTGATTAATACGAGTTGATTTTCTGTTACGATAAATTGCCGAAACAATAGCCGGTCCAATAGCTGCTTCAGCGGCTGCAATAGCTATAACAAAAATGGAGAAAATGTTTCCTTTTAGTTGACGACTATCAAAAAAGTCAGAAAATGTTACGAAGTTAAGATTAACCGCATTCAAGATAAGTTCAAGACACATAAGAGCTCTAACTAAATTTCGGCTTGTGATTAATCCATAGATACCGATAGAAAATAAATAGGCACTCAAAACAAGTACATGTTCGAGCATCATTGAGTAACTCCTTATCAATCTTGATTTATTTCAATATGAACAAAAATATCATTCACTCGAATATAACAAACAAATACAGAGCAAAGAAGTATGTTAGTAATAGATTGACATTTATATTTTATATCATCAATTCTATTTGAATTGAATGAAAATGGATACGATAAAAGAGAAATAGAATAAAGTTTGATTTGGCGTGACGCTTTTTAAGATTTTAATCCTATTGGCGGGCCACGGCAATTGCACCTATCAAAGCAACCAAAAGAATTATTGAAATGAGTTCAAATGGGAGAAAAAAATCTGTTGATAAATGAATTCCAATTTGTTGACTATTATTTATCAAATCTTGTTCTATAATCTGGTTTAATTTTGTAGTCCAAATAATTCCGTACCATGACGTATTTAAAATAGTAGTAATTAATAAAACAAAAATACTGGTACAAACTAACAAAGTAATTGCGTCTCCAAGAGTCCAAAGACGAAAATTTTTTTCATATTCTAACCCGGTGATGAACATTACAGCAAATATGATTAAAACATTTATAGCTCCTACGTAAATAAGAAGTTGCGCAGAAGCTACAAACTGAGAGTTTGCTAGAATATAGAATAAAGATATACAAACAAGAACCAATCCCAACGAAAAGGCAGAAAAAATTGGATTGGTAAATAATATCACCCCTAGGCCTCCTAATATAAGACCTGATCCCAGAAAGACTAAAAGAAAATCATGTATTGGTCCAGGTAAATCCATTCGATGAAAAAAAGATATAAAAAATAAGACTCTTTCATGATCTTATTGAACTGACCAGGATAAAATAAGTTTAAATTTATTTATTTAAGACACGTTTCTATTCTAGTTGAATGCGATTCTAATGGGTGCGAATTGATGTAGGTACAGCTAGTGTACAAACCATATTCTTTATCTGAAAGGCTGGCTCGAATCTAGTTGAAATCATTACATTTAAAAAGTCCAAGTAAATCGGCAATTTTCATGAACCAATCGGATCAATAGGTGTTATTTTTAATTTAGTTATTCACAAAGAAAAAACCTGTTAAATTTATATACAACCTTAGTTTAGTAATAAAAAAGGGTTCTTGAATTTATCAAGGTATTTATTTTTTATTGAATTGAGGCCAATTCAAGATAGTTCGAGTTGTGTAATCGTCAATTGTGGATATTGGTAAACGGCCTAAAGCAATTTGATTATAATTTAATTCATGACGATCATATGTAGAAAGCTCATATTCTTCAGTCATTGATAAACAATTTGTTGGACAATACTCAACGCAATTACCGCAAAATATACAGATTCCGAAATCAATACTGTAATTAAGCAAACGTTTCTTTCGAATATTAGTTTCCAATTTCCAATCTACAACAGGTAGATCTATAGGACATACACGAACACATACCTCACAAGCAATGCATTTATCGAATTCAAAGTGGATTCGACCGCGAAAACGTTCTGATGTGATCAATTTTTCATAAGGGTATTGAATAGTTACAGGTAAACGATTCGCATGGGATAAGGTAATAAGAAAACCTTGACCAATGTACCTAGCCGCCCGTACTGTTTGTTGACCATAATTCAGGAACCCAGTTAGCATAGGGAACATATCCTAAATATCGATAATTTTTTTTCTTTTTCTTGTTTGGTACAAATTATTAATCTAGTTACTAGTGAATATAAAATATTCCATTTTGCTTATGTTATAGTGAAAGAAGTTGGGAAGAAGTTGTTAATAATAAATTACCTAAAGAAATAGGTAAAAGAAATTTCCATCCAAGATTTAATAATTGGTCCATTCTCAGTCTAGGTAAGGTCCATCTTGTTGTGATAGAAATGAACAATAACAAAAAAGTTTTTACTAGTGTAATGAAAATACCAATTGTTGTTTCAAAGACCCCATCCCTTGCATTTATTCCAAATAGGTCAGGAACGGAGATGTACGGAATAGATAAATTCCAGCCTCCCAAGTAAAGAATTGTTACAAATAATGAAGAAACTAGTAGATTTAGATAGGAAGCAACATAAAATAAACCAAATTTAATACCTGAATATTCTGTTTGATAACCTGCTACTAATTCTTCCTCCGCTTCTGGTAAATCAAAAGGCAATCTTTCACATTCGGCTAGAGAAGAAATTATAAAAACGAGAAATCCTATAGGTTGACGCCACAAATTCCACCCCCACAAACCATATTTAGACTGTGCTTCAACTATATCAACTGTACTTAAACTGTTAGATAATTCTAGTCGGTGATAAAATCACAGTTATCATCGCTATTACAGAACCATACATGAAATTTTAACCTCATACGGCTCCTCGAGGGTCACACATAAATCTAAGGACTGCTTCGATATTCTTTAATCTTGAAATTTTTGTAGGATAGATAGAGTTAAAAGTAATCGAAAGGTCCGGAATTAGATCAACGGAATTCTGTCTGCTATACTAAAGGGCGTCTGAATTGATCTCATCCTTTACTTTTTTTATAAAAAAATGAAGTAAAGGATTACTTCGTTCCTGATAGTCATTCATTTTCGGTGGATAGCAGCATACTCTGGATCGGAATTCTGGGGAGTACTACTCGATCATTTCTACAAATTTAAAGCCCCAATTAGTATTTCTTTTATTATGTGATGTGGAATTTTTCCGATAACATATAAAATCTCTATTACTAATCCTTTGTGTACCTTGGTGTTCCTAAACATCCACTCAGTCTTGCTCAATCTTTTCGACAATTCGCATCATGATCATGTATAGTAATAGATATAAACGATAGCACGAACTCCAAAGAATGGATCTGTTTAACCCGCTTCAAGCCATGATAACTAAGCAACCAGTCTTGGGGTAAATAGTTTTTCTTTACTACTTCTATTTTCTTATATTTACTTTGGCGTAATTCTTGTACATAGGAAATGAGACTCAATCTTTTTACTGCGAATTTCGAAGCTGTTTTCTTTCACTCATATAACTATCTGGTTTAGTTCATCAACCCGAAGGTTGAGTAAAAAATAAAGTTATCTATTTAATGTATTTTAGTTCATTCTTAGAAAACTCTCGAAAAATTTTGTGGAAATTTTATGCCTCAACGAATCGCACGTAGAGATATTGATAACACGGATAGAGTTAATGGTATTTCATAACTAATCGATTGGGCAGCAGCCCGTAGACCGCCTAAAAAGGAATATTTATTATTTGATCCATATCCTGACATAAGAAGTCCAATGGGAGCAATACTTGAAATGGCAATCCATAAAAAAACACCATTACTGAGATCGACTAGAATAAGTTGATAGCTAAAAGGAATTACTGAATAACTTAGTAGAATTGATATGACTGCTATGGAGGGTCCCACACTAAATAAACTCTTATCACCTCTTGATGGAAGAAGGTTCTCTTTGAAAAGTAGTTTTGTTCCATCTGCTAGAGCTTGAAGAATTCCTAAGGGGCCGGCATATTCAGGTCCAATACGTTGTTGTATCCCTGCGGATATTTCTCTTTCTAACCACACAATAACTAGTACACCTATTGTGATTCCAAAAATAAGAATCAAAATAGGTACAAGCAGCCATATAGCCCCATAGACTTCTTTTAAGGATTCCAAAATATAAAAAGAATTGATAGCGTGTACTCCTGTTGTATCAATTATCATTTCAACGATCAATTTCTCCCATAATGATATCTATGCTACCTAGTATTGTCATAATATCAGCCAATTTCATTCCTTTAACTAACTGAGTAAGAATTTGCAAATTGATAAAACCCGGCGGGCGGATTTTCCATCTCCATGGAAAAGCACTCTGATCTCCTATCAAATAAATTCCCAATTCGCCCTTTGGTGCTTCGACTCTTACATAAAGTTCTTGTCTCGATAACTCAAGTGTGGGGGCCGGTTTTTTACTAATGAATCGATATTCAAAATTATTCCACTCAGGATCTTTTACTCTATTAAAGCGTCGGATTTCTAAATTCTCATAGGGCCCCCCCGGAATTCCTTCTAGAGCTTGCTGAATAATTTTGACAGATTCCACCATTTCGCCAATTCGTATTAAATAACGAGCTAACGAATCGCCCTCCTTCTGCCATTGAACTTCCCAATTAAATTCTTCATAACATTCATAATGATCAACTTTACGAAGATCCCATTGTATTCCGGACGCCCGTAACATTGGTCCTGACAACCCCCAATTTATGGCCTCTTCTCCACCAATAATACCCACCCCTTCAACGCGTTCTAAAAAAATAGGATTTCGCGTAATAAGCTTTTGATATTCAGCAATTGCTGTTAAAAAATACTCACAGAAATCCAAACATTTATCTATCCAGCCATAAGGTAAATCGGCAGCGACTCCTCCGATACGAAAATAATTATGCATCATTCTCATGCCAGTGGCAGCTTCGAATAGATCATATATCAATTCTCTTTCTCTAAAAATGTAGAAGAAGGGGGTCTGTGCACCAATATCCGCCATAAAAGGCCCAAGCCATAATAAATGAGAAGCTATACGGCTCAATTCCAACATAATAACTCGGATATAACTAGCCCTTTGGGGTACTTGAATATTTCCTAATTGTTCTGGTGCATTTATAGTTATTGCTTCTGTAAACATAGTAGCTAAATAATCCCAACGTGTTACATAAGGCAAATATTGTATAATTGTTCGGTTTTCCGCAATTTTTTCCATCCCTCTGTGCAAATAACCTATTATTGGTTCACAGTCAATAACATCTTCGCCATCTAAAGTAACAATTAGTCGAAGAACGCCATGCATTGATGGGTGGTGAGGCCCCATATTGACTATCATTAGATCTTTTCTTGTAACTGGTCCAGTCATAAGTTTTTTCTGTATTTCTTCTTTCATGAATTACTGAAAACGAAAAGAAGGTCATCAAAATTGAAGATCGAATAAATCAAAGAAAATAATTGTTCAAATTAACGTTTTTTTATCGATCGAATATTCAATTGACTGATTAATTCATTATAAAGTATTCTATTTTTTATTGAAAAATAAGCCAGAAGTCGTTGACGTTTTCCCAAAATTTTTCGTAGACCTCTCTGAGATGAATAGTCTTTTTTGTGTAATTCCAAATGTGAGCTAAGTCTTCGTATCTTATTAGTGAAACAGAATACTTGAAATTCAACAGAGCCCTTCTTTTCTTCTTGTAAAATAACTGGCATGAATTAATTTTTCCTCCTATCTTTTTTTTTATTTATTCTATGCGTCAATTTTTTTATTAATTTACTATTTTTATTTTACGAATATGAATTTTACTGATCAGTAATAATAATGCGAGGTATTTTGATCTGGTATACACAAGAATCAATCCGAATTTACTTATTGATTCATTTTATGATCTAATTGATACGTCATTGAATTAGTATTCATGTATCAAAAAAGGATGTAAGACAAGGCATGTGCGCAGCTATTTATCCACCCGATATATATCGTAGGGGAAGACAATTGTATCATCAATCAATTTGCAATCGTGGATACATATGTATCCTTAACATACTGAAACGACTACCATTATTAGTATCAAACCAATAGCGATTCATACAAGCTAAATCTTCTAATCGATAATTGGGCCAAAGAAAGAATTTTAATTTAATTAATTTCATTTTATCTCTATCAAGATCTTTGCTTTCATCCACAAATTGACCACAGGTTTTTACCTTGTTCCCATTGCAAAATACTGCATTTTTATCCACACAATTACTATTCCTTGAATTGAAACAACTTAGAATTCTCAATTCTCTACGCCGTCTAGACGAGAAAAGATTTTCAGGAACAAGCAAATCATAATGATTTTTGTTTCTATTTTTCGTCATCATTTGATGTCTTGCAATCGATTCCTCAAAATGATTCTTATCCATATTTTCTCTGTATCTTTTTTTATTCTTTTTTTGTTTAATCTCATGAACCAAAGAAATCCTTATGGTTTGATACATAATAAATTCTACATTATGTTTTACAGGTATACGAACTGGTTCGATAATAAATATTCCCTCTTTTAGGATTTTTGAAAGATTAAAATCCCGGATTAGCATTGGATCCAGAGTTAACTCCTCCTTCTTAATAAAGCCGAAACCAAACTTTGTTGTCATTCTGCTTTCCTTTTCCCATTCAAGTACGGACAGCGCATAATCGAATAATTCCATAGTCAAAGGGCTCAGCAGCCATTTCAATTGCAAAGCAAAAGATCCTTTCATGAACGCATCTAAGTCTATTTCCCAAGTCCAAATGCTTTTGGGTTGATTTTTCGTTCTACCCATTTTCATATCTGATTTCGTATAAAGTTCTTCCATATATTTTTGTTGGTTTGAGAAAACAGATTCAGGGTTCCCTCGGTTTTGGGCATCTGATGCGAGATCTCTTTGACCTATGATTTTTTTTTCTTCTTGATTCTCTAATTCAAAATATTGGTTTTCTTTTTCATTTGATAGTATAAGATCCCCTTTTTTATTTTTAGTGATATTTTTATTTTGACTAACATCTTCATTAAAATTAAAAATAAGTGAATGAATTGGTATAAACCCGGGTTTCATTTTATATACATTAAAAAATAACTCAAATTGTGGGAATAACCAAGGTATCGGCTTCGATACAGGACGATTTAGTCTTTCTTCATTCATTCCCATCCAATCAAAAAAAGAAAAGAAACCCTTTTGATTGGATGGGTTGATTTCTTTATCTTTATTAATTTTGAGATAAAAAAGACCTTTCGTATCAAAAAATTTTCTATCTGGATTTTTTATATACATAAAAAAATCTTTTCTTATAAAATTAGTAATAGGGATACTCCCCCCCATATCAACAAATTTCGGTTTATGTATGTTGTAATTATATGAGTCCTTCTTATCTTCATAATAAATCGATTGATATGCTAAAAGATCATATCTATACATTTTTTGAAAATGATCATTTTTATTTAGCAATAACGAAACCTTTTCCTCTCTTTCAGATGAATCCCGTTTGATTAAATTTTTATTTTCAACCCTACAATGTTGATTGACTCTATTTCGCCATTTTTGCGGTACTAATTTAGACCATTTTAGCTCAGATAAATCGTATGGATAATGACTCTTTAACCAATTTTTCCATTGATTCATTCCAGAATTCTGAAGTTTCTTATGCTTTAATTCGGAAGAAATTATTCCTTGTCTTCGAAAATAATCTTTTATTTCATTCTTAAGAAATAAAGATGCTCCGTCATATTGAAAGACAGATCTTAACTTATACAAGTTAATAACCTGGGTTTGTGATAATTTGTAAAATACATAAGCCTGTGACACGAGGGATAATTTTAAAGAAACCTCCGACTTCGTCTGAATCTTATGACGAATACGAGAAGGTGAAAGTTTTTTTTGTATAGTTGAAATACGCTCAATTATCTTTTTCTCTTTTGTATCAAAAAAATCTTTTTTTTTTAATTTACGAAAAAGTTTTATAATGATCATGGGCCTATAAAGACTATTAGTAAGACGATTAATGATATATGGAAAGCTCTCTAGAAGGATATCCGTGTATATCCTTTCCACGATCCATTTTCTAAAATAATGTGATTTACGGATTAATCGATCATTTCTTCTTTTTAATATCTTAAAAATATTTTTTAGTGATGCTAATTTTTGAGCACCATAACTTGTTTTGTTAGGACTAATATTTATCTTTAGAGTTCGAAATCCATTTTTCTTGTCTTTTGTAATTCTTTCTATTTGATTTCTGATTGTGCTTGTTCTATCAGTCAGATCTTTCATTTTTCTTTCTGTCAGTGAATAATTTGTCCAATCCATAGATCGGGTTTGAATGGATGATTCATGAATAATCTGATTATTGATTATAGAATCTTTTTTTATTTCACTCGAATCCTCTCTCAATTTTTTTGGTTCTTTTTGGACCTTTAGAAACAATAATTTTGTTCTTTCTTTGAAACTTTTTAGAACTCGAAAACTCCATTTTATAATTGTTTTTTGGAGTTTTTTCAAAGGGGGTCCAAAATAATAACAAAACAAAATACCAAGTCCTACGAGAGGAGAACCAAAAGGACGGTCAGTTTCCAGTCCCCAAATCGTTAAAAAAGCAGCAGGACTTTCCTGCTTTGGATTTGGATCCCTACGAGAAGGTCGTATCTTAGATCGGTGCCAAGGTTTCAGACGGAAAGGAAATCGTATCATTATTTGTATACCCTCTGTAGCCCAGTTTGGAGGAAAAATTCCGTTTCTTCCTGGTTCTAGTACTGGCATACCATTATAGGTGCATATAACATACACTTCTCTATTCATCTCCCTTATATCCTGCTCCCACTCGGACTCTTGGCGTAATAAGAAACGGACAATATTTTTAGCTAGTATCAATGAAGGTAATACAATAGATTGTCTAAGCCTCGACTGAATTAGTAAAATAAAAGCTCTTATTCCATGAGCATAAATAAGGATATCATAGAGGTCTGATATTTTTTCTCGTGTCCTTTCTATTCGTTGCATTTCCGTCTGCCCGTCCCGCCCCTTTTCCATTTCATTGACTTCTTTTTGAATTTCTTCGTAGCTTTTGTTTTCCTCCATGTACATTTTTTTTTTTTTTTTCAACCTCTTTGTTCTTTTTGCTACGCTTCCTTTTATACCCTTTCTAAAAATGTCTTGTATTAGGTCGGAAATCTCAATTACTGATAATATGAATGGTTCGAAAAGAACATCCCAATAAAACCCTACTCTGTCGAAAAAAAGTGGGGAATACGGATATAAGAAAAACATTTTCCCCGTAAGGGTTTTACGTCTTTGAACACGCATAGAACCTGTGATTATGTCTCGCCGAAAATCCGCTTCATAGGGATAATCTATCATATCCACTTCTTCTATTTCATCAGGCTTCGTCATAGCTTTGATACTAGGGTCGGCATTCTCTGGACCCTGCGTAAAAAGAACTATACGTTTCGCTTTCCTCGAGCGAATTTGATGATCTACTATCCACTCTTCCCCCTCTTCCGTTGTTGCAGTTTTTCCGAGTTGTTCTACCTCGCTGAATAATTTGTATGACCATCGGGGGACTTTTTTATTTATTCCAATCGATTTTTTTCGAGTTGTTTTTTCCATGGGAGGAATTATGGCTGCATCGCATATTGTTTGAATGATGGGATCAATTATGACTCTTTCGATTAAAAATTTCAAAACTTTTTCTGGATCGTCTGAATCAATTCGTCTTTGTTCCGGAAATAAATAAATTCCTTTCAAATTTGATGTTGATTCTTCAGCAAATTCATCGATTAAAAGACTAAATTCTCTTGCTAATGATTTTTTATCCAATGTATATATTTTCTGTCCCAATTTCTCTTCCAATTTCTGGTCCAATTTCTGGACCAATTTCTCTTCCAATGTAGCTATTTTCCCTTCCAATTTCTGGTACAATTCTTCAAAATTATGAACATTAAGTTCCTTACCCTTAAAAAGAAGGATACTATGAACTTTATTGAGTTTATTTATAAAATTTGTCTCTATCGAATTTTTGACTGCAGTTTCATTTAGGATTGAAGGTAAATAAAATTTGTTAATTATTCCACGATAGGATCCGTTTAAGAGAGGATCATATATTTTAGGCAAGTATTCTTCTTTAGTTTTATTATTGCATAATCGAGTCTTTTTTTCGAGTACATCCAGATAAGGAGATCCTCTGTCTAGGGCTTCAATTCTATCTCTAAACTCGTTCCTTAGGCTCCTCCATTTTTTTTCATTGGTATAAATCCAACAATAATAATTATGCAGTTCATCATAGAAGAATTTATCCAGTTCATCACAGACAAATTTTTTTGTTGTAAAAAAATAAAAATACATTTTTTGTCGTAGCATTTCAAAAAAAGCTGATAAACTGGATGGATATGTAAAAGAAATTCTTCGTTTTCCATCACTTTGACATGTATAAAAAAAATATTGTGACATTTCATTTCTTACAGCATGTTCGAATCGATAATTTTTTATATATCGCAATGGGCGATTCCATCGTTTAT